AATACTTAAAGTCGGAATCGATTTGAATTCACCCTACATATTCAAGGAATCAGGTCGGTCATATTTCAAAAGTCTTCTGTTTTCCTTTTTTTTTTCAATTTCTATCGAATCCATTTGTTTTTCTGGCTCGGCTGGGTGGGATAGCCGAGCCATTCCCCCCCCTTTTTTTTTCGTAATAATTACTTTTTTTCGTAATATTAATATTCTATTACGATTTTCAAAATTTGAACTTAAGAAGAAAAGCCAATAAAGAAAGAAAAAAAATTCATCGATCAAAAGAAAAAAAGGAGAGAGAGGGATTCGAACCCTCGATAGTTCTTTGTTTCGAACCATACCGGTTTTCAAGACCGGAGCTATCAACCACTCAGCCATCTCTCCAAGAGATAATTTCTATTTTATTCTACCGAATAGAACATGGCCATATGAGTTGATACTATCATGTATAGAAAGATATTGTGTGTGAATCTATAGGTCGATCTATCTGTATATATAGATAGATGAGATGCATGATCTAGCATGCCCATTTGTGAACAGGAAGTCAAAAAAATCACCTTCGATTTCATGTCCAAATAAAAGTGGTAAAGGGGTTGGAAATAAGTCATATAGAATCAATGGATTCATGGTAAAATCCCTCTATGTGGGTGGTACTTTATTCAAATTGTTTGTTTGGTCGATATGATAGAGGGATTAAAGGGTATAGTTCTTTTGTTGATAGCTTGGAGGATTAGAAACATGACTATTGCTTTCCAATTGGCTGTTTTTGCATTAATTGCTACTTCGTCAATCTTATTGATTAGCGTACCTGTTGTATTCGCTTCTCCTGATGGTTGGTTGAGTAATAAAAATATTGTATTTTCTGGTACATCATTATGGATCGGATTAGTTTTTCTGGTGGGTATCCTTAATTCTCTTATTTCTTGAATCTATTCATTCCAGATCCAAAAACGACCCCTTCCACGAATTTTTCGGATTGTGAGATACATTAAAATTCAATAAAAAATATAAGTATAAGTCCCCCCAAAAATGCAAATAAATTGGAGGGGGGGGCTCATTAGTCAAACTTCTGTAATCTGTAACTTAAATAAATAGAACTTGAATGATGAATGAAATAAAATATTAAAAAAAAAAAGAAAAATGGATTCAAAAAAAATCTGTATTCAACTGTATTCAAATATATAATACAAATATATAATATTTGTATTATATATTTAGATATACTAAATTCAAATTTTCAAATATTTAGATATATTAAATTGAAATAAATAAAATAGAAATAGAATTTGAATTATTTGAATCTTAATATATGTTAATATAATTAACAAATTATTAATATATTAATTTGTTAATTTATTGATGGAATTTGAAAAAAATTGCCCTCAAAAGAGTATCTGATCTAGCTCTGACCAAATATTATCCAGACCTTTTGTATCAAGAACGAACAATGCGGATATAGTTGAATGGTAAAATTTCTCTTTGCCAAGGAGAAGACGCGGGTTCGATTCCCGCTATCCGCCCAGGGTAATGTATTTAAAAAGATAAAGGATTCGTTCTAGTTGACTGTAATATAATAAATACCTCCCACTCTAAAGCAAAAAGCAAAGTCTTAATTAATTAATTACTAGTTAATAGTAATAGAATCTATTTACTAGTAATAGAATAAAAATAAAGATAGAATAAAAATATAGAATAAAGTCTCATTTTTTTTTGAAAAAAAAAAAATGGTGCGGGAAGGGGATTTGAACCCCTGACCTCAAGGTTATGAGCCTTGCGAGCTACCAGACTGCTCTATCCCGCGATGAAAGGAAACCCTAGAAACGAAACTAATGAACAAACAAGAATTGAATGCGCCCCTCTTCCATACCTGTAGAAATAGTATAGCCTATTTCTACAGAATAGTCAAGGGGCCCCTCTATGATCTACGATCATCGAACGAAATAGAAAAATGAAGTGACATTTTAATCCTTACCAACTTGATCTTGTTGCCCCCGGCAACAAACATGTCTGAACCATTTCACGAAGTATGTGTCCGGATAGTCCAAAATCTCTATAGTTAGCTCTCGCTCTTCCAGTAGAAAAGCAACGTCGACGAAGACGTGTAGGTGCACTATTACGCGGTAAGGATTGTAACTTTCCACGAATTTCCCATTTATCACTCAAGGACGGAACCTTGCTTATTTCTTTCTTTGAGGATCGGCGAATCAAATGATATTTTTGTTCCAATTTTTGCCTCTTCTTCTCCCTATGAATCAAACTTTTCTTTGCCATAATGGTTCAGTTATTATTATTATCAATGGTACAAGTCGGATCCTAGATGTAGAAATAGAAATCGAAGGGGGTATACCCCCTTCCCCATCGAAAGATATGATATTCTCGCGGATACGGCATATAACATAAAGTAAAGAATTAACCAAATTTGCCCGATGTAGAGGCAATCAAGAAAGCCGCATAAGTGAATATATAACCTACAGAAAAGTGGGCTAATCCAACCAATCTTGCTTGC